AAGACAAAAAAGAGAAGAACAGAAAAAGTGAGGAAGCGCGAATAGAGATAGCAGAGGCCTGGGATGACGTTCCATGTGGGCAAGCAATAAGAAGTTTGCTGTTATTAAGTCACGCTTTTTCTAGAAAATATATTAGATTCCCTTCATTCATAATTGCGAAAAATATTGGACGTATGTTGCTATTGCAACGTACTGAATGGTCTGAGGATTTCCAGGAATTGAATCAAGAGATGCATGTTAAATGTACCTATAACGGTGTTCCATTATCCGAAACAGAATTTCCGAAAGATTGGTTGCTGGACGGTATTCAGATAAAAATCTTATTTCCTTTCCGTTTGAAACCTTGGCACAAATCGAACCTAGGATCCTCTGAGAAAAATCTAATGCAAAACAACAAAGAGGATTTTTGTTTTTTAACAGTTTGGGGAAGGGAAGCTCGACGTCCTTTTGGTTCGCCCCGAAAACAACCTTCCTTTTTTAAACCCATTTTAAAAGAACTCGCAAAAAGAATTCGACAATTACCGAAGCACTATATTCGAGCTCGAATAGTTTTCAAAGAAAAAACAAAATTATTTCAACAAGTTTCAAAAGAAACAAACAATTGGGTTATCAAAAGTCTTATTTTTATAACAAGAATAATAAAAGAACTTTCAAAAGTAAATCCAATTCGATTATTGCGGTTAAAAAAAGTAGAAGCATATGAATCGAGTGAAATTAAAGAAGAAAAAGATTCCCTAATCAGCAATCAGATAATTCACGAATCATTTAATCAAATTACATCTCCGAGTTGGAAAAATTCTTCAGTGACAGAGAAAAAAATGAAGGATCTTACTGATAGAACAAGTACAATTCGAAATCAAGTAGAAAGAATCACAAAAGAGAAAAAAAAAGTAACTCCAAGAATCAATAATCTTAGTCCTAACAAAACAAGTTATAATGCTAAAAGATTCGGGCAAATATTAAAAAGAAGGACTGCTGGATTAATCGCTAAATTACCCCTGTTTTTCAAATCTTTCATTCAAAGAATATACACAGATATCTTTTTATCTATCATGAATATTCCCAGAATGAATACAGAACTTTCTCTTGAATCAACAAAAAAAAAATCCATTTCTAATAATGAAGAAGAAAAAATGAATAATGAAGAAATGAATAAAAAAAAGAAAAATCCAATTATTTCTACTATCAAAAAGGCAATTAGAAATAGTAAAATAATTTCACATCTTTTTTATGAATTATCCTGCGTGTCACAAGCATATGTATTTTACAAATTATCACACCAACTTAGTAACTCGTATAAATCTGTTCTTCAACATCAAGGAAGCCCTTTTTTTCTTAAGCCCGAAATAAAGGCTCCTTTTGAAACACAAGGAATGGGTCATTCGAGTTATGAAATGAATCACTGGAAAACCTGCTTAAGAGGGTTAAGAGGACATTATCAATACGATTTATCTCAGATCAGATGGTCTAGATTAATACCAGAAAAATGGCGAAATAGAGTTCATCAGCGTCGTATAGCTAAAAATGAAAATTTTAGCAAATGTCATTCAAAGGACCAATTAATTCATTTCAAAAAACAAAAACAATTTGAAGTGGATTCATTATCTAATCAAAAAGAGAATTTTCAAAAATACTATAGATATGATCTTTTATCATATCAATTTCTTAATTATGAAAATAAAAGGGAATGCTGTTTTTATAGATCTCCGTTTCAAGGAAATACAAACCAAGAGATTTCTTATAAAACGGCTAAACTTTTTGATATGCTGGGGAACGTCCCTATTAAGAATTTTCTAGGAAAGATTCCATATATGGAAAAAACGACCGAATCAAAATATTTTGATTGGAAAATTCTCCATTTTGATCTTAGAAAAAAAGTCGATATTGAGGCCTGGATCACGATCGATACCAATAGGAATCAAAGGAAAAAAATTCGTACTAATAATTCTGAAATAATTCAGAAAAATGATCTTTTTTATCTTCTGATTCCAGATATGATTCCAGAAATCAATCCACCAAATTCAAACGGATTTTTTGATTGGATGGGAATGAATGAAAAAATGCTAAAGGATCCCATATCGAATCGTTGGTTCTTCCCAGAATTTGTGTTACTTTCTAATGCATATAAAACGAAACCTTGGTTTATACCAAGCAAATTACTTCTTTTAAATTTGAATAGAGATGAAAATAGTAGTAGTACTGAAAAGGAAAAGATCAATGACAAGGAAAAAGGAAGTGACAAGGAAAAAGGAAGTGACAAGGAAAAAGGAAGTGACAAGGAAAAAGGAAGTGACAAGGAAAAAGGAAGTGACAAGGAAAAAGGAAGTGACAAGGAAAAAGGAAGTGACAAGGAAAAAGGAAGTGACAAGGAAAAAGGAAGTGATAAGGAAGAAGGAAGTGACAAGGAAAAAGGAAGTGATAAGGAAGAAGGAAGTGACAAGGAAAAAGGAAGTGATAAGGAAGAAGGAAGTGACAAGGAAAAAGGAAGTGATAAGGAAGAAGGAAGTGACAAGGAAAAAGGAAGTGACAAGGAAAAAGGAAGTTTTTTGATAGCATCGAATCATCGAAATCAAGAAGAAAAAGAATCCACAAGCCGAGGAGATCTTGAATCCGTTCTCCCACAACAAAAAGATATTGAAGAAAATTATGAAAGATCAGACATGAAAAAAGGGAAAAAGAAAAAAGGGAAAAAGAAAAAAGGGAAAAAGAAAAAAAAAAAAAGCATCACGGAAACAGAACTAGATTTATTCCTGAAACGTTATTCTCTTTTTCAATTGCAATTCGACGATACTTTGAGTCAAAGAATGATCAATAATATCAGGATTTATTGTCTCCTGCTTAGACTGAGTGATCCAAGAAAAATTCTTCTAGCCTCGGTTGAAAGGAGACAACTGAGTTTGGATATCATGATGGTTCATAATATTACAGAATGGATGGAAACAGAAGTACTTACTATAGAACCGATTCGTCTGTCTGGAAAAAAAGATGGACAATTTATTATGTATCAAACCATAGGTACTTCGTTGGTTCATAAGAGTAAGGACCAAACGAAATACCAAGAGCAAAGATATGTTTCTAAGAAACATTTTGATGAAGCTATTTCAGCACATGACAGAATAAGTAGAAATAGAGACAAAAATCATTTTGATTTACTTGTTCCTGAAAATATTTTATCGTTTAGACGTCGTAGAGAATTCAGAATTCAAATTTCTTTGAATTCAAAGAATCGAAATGATGTAGATAGAAATCCAGTATTTTGGAACGGAAAGAACGTAAAAAACAGCAGACAAGTTTCACATGACAATAACCATCTTGATAGAGAGAAAAATCAATTCAAATTAATGAAATTAAAGCACTTTCTTTGGCCTAATTATCGATTAGAAGATTTAGCTTGTATGAATCGTTATTGGTTTGATACCAATAATGGCAGTCGTTTCAGTATGTTAAGAATACATCTTTATCCACGATTGAAAATTCGTGGATAATACACTTTTTCTATCTATCCTATACCCTATATATAATATAGGGTATCTGAAATAGGATAGATAGAAAATATAGGGTATCTGAAACAAATACACAGATCACATGTCTTGTCTCACATTTCATTCTAGTATCCAATACGAAATTGGATAATGTCTCAATTAGATCTCGAAATGAATCAACAGAACCTTCTTCATTTTAGGTCTAAATTCTTCGATGCGAAAATGTACCAATCCTTTTCTATTCCTATCTAAAATTTGAAAGTGGATTGATTGATTTGAATTCAGAAAATTAGCAGTTCATAAAGAAATTCGGATTAGATTATTGTATATACCACATTCAAATTAATGGCATTATTATTACTGATCGGTAAAATCCATATCTGTAAAAAGGGAAAGGAGCATTTTTTTTATGGTCAAAAATTCATTCATTTCGGTTATTTCTCAAAAAGAAAACGAAGAAAACAGAGGGTCTGTTGAATTTCAAGTATTCAGTTTCACCACTAAGATAAAGAGACTTACTTCACATTTGGAATTGCACAAAAAAGACTTTTCATCTCAGAGAGGTTTGCGAAAAATTTTGGGAAAACGTCAACGACTGCTGGCCTATTTGTCAAAAAAAAATAGAGGACGCGAATTTTCTTTTGAATTTTTTTGATTAAAACCGTTTAAAAGTCATATCAAAAAGTATAAATTAATAAACTAATAAAAAAAATTGATATACAAGAGAAATAGAAGAAAAGATAAGAAGAAATGCGGCCACCACCTACATATTTAATACCTTCTCCTACAAAGAAACTCATAATACCAACCCCATTTGTAATTCCATCAATTATTCGTCTATCAAAAAAATGAGTTAATTGTGCCAATCCTCTTATCGCCCCAGTCAAGGATGTTGTATAAAAAGCATCTATATAAGCACGATTATATGACCAATCATATAGGACGTTTAGAATTTTGTCCCAACGGCTTCTCTTCGGACCTGTTTTAACAAATAAATTAATTAAGTCGAAATTTTTGAAAGAGGAATAAATGGGTTTATATAAAAAGGACGCTAGAAATATTCCGAAATAAGCTATACTGACTGAAAAAATTGCATCTTTCAAAAATTCATACCAATTTGTCAAATCCTTTGACTTTTGATGTAAAAGGTTAATAGACGGAGCTAACCATTTGGCTAATATATCCAAATCTGTTCCTTCTTGATTAAAAGGAATTTTTAGAGATCCAACAAACAAAGTAAATAAGACTAATACAAGTAAAGGAAATAACATCGTATTGTCAGATTCATAAGGATAGGAAAAAGGCTTTTTAGTATCAAAATGAACAATATTAATAAAAGGTCGTCCCCTATTTGTTTTTCTTACAGTCTCATCACTTCGATATGTCTTTTTGGAAAAGAAAGAAGAACTTTCATTATTATTCATTCTTAATAAACGAAAATTTTTGTTAATTTTTTGTGAACATCCCTTACCCCATAGAGATATTGAATAGAAGGGGGTATTTTGGCTCCCACTGTAA